ATTTACATTTGTACGCGTATCATTCACAAGGCTTGTGATGTGATAAGAAAAAAATTTCCGCTCAGATTAATTTGTAAAAGAGTATAGTAAGAATTAATGATAAATATAACCCATTTTGAATCGCTAACAAAATGAGAAAGAAAAAAAATAATTAGGGCGTCAACCAGGTATTTTTGGGGATAGAGGGACTTGAACCCTCACGATTTCAAAAGTCGACGGATTTTCCTCTTACTAGAAATTTCATTGTTGTCGATATTGACATGTAGAATGGGACTCTATCTTTATTCTTATATGATCCGATTAATCCATTTTTAAAAAGATCTATCAGACTATGATGAAGTGAATGATTTGATCAATGAAGAATATTCGATTCTTTTTTCGATTTTTATTTGGAACCTATTCACAAATATTTTTCATAGAAATATAAAAAATTTACAGAACAGGTTCGGGTCGTCATTAATTATTTTGAATCATTTGGAGATAGTATTTCAGTAAGTATACATATGTATATATGTTTATCTTTCATCCTGTCTGAAGTTTTGATGGAAAGATGCCTTTACAAATACAATCCAACCAACTCCATTTGTTAGAACAGCTTCCATTGAGTCTCTGCACCTATCCTTTACTTTATTTATTCTGGATTTCTGAAACCCGTGTTTGTTTTCAGAAAACGGGATTTGGCTCAGGATTGCCCTCTGTTAATTCCAGGGTTTCTCTGAATTTGAAAGTTATCACTTGGTAGGTTTCCATACCAAGGCTCAATCTAATTAAGTCCGTAGCGTCTACCAATTTCGCCATATCCCCTTTTGGTTTGTGCTGTGATTAGGATCACATCATTATGTTGTTTAACCTTTTTCATTTATTTAGATTTAAATTATGCCGGAACCGTTGAATTCATTAGAGATTCTTATATTGAAAAGTGTTTTCTCCTATTTGATTTCGTATTGATCGTTTTTCATCTTGTAGACCCATACTTGTTCTTGGTCCAATACGAAATGATTCGATCGTTTCTATATCAGAAATTAAATATCGATATATACCACGTATATATCTATTATAATATATATCTACTATCTATATAGATGCCCCTGTTTCTATCATTGTTAATGTACAATTTTGAATAGTTGAACGGTCGGTTCTATTTTTTTTTTTGTTCGTCTTATCTTTCGTCTTTTCATAATGAAACCGGAGGAATGTTTCATTGTGATCTGGGTTCCACTTTTCTTTTCTCTTCTTATCATTTTCTTAAGCCATACCCTTTATAACATAAAAAAAAAAAAAAAAAACGAAAAGGGGCAATTTAAGTTAGATTATTTTTATTAATATTAATTGAAAATTTAATGAAATAGGAAATTCTTTCGAATTAGATAAATTCTATATATTTTATTATACGATTCGAATATAAAATAAATTATATAATAAAATTATAACTTAATTACTAGATTATATTACTAACTTAAGTACCCAATTAAATTTCAAATTATAAATATAAATAAATATAAAATTATGTACTAAAATAATTATGTACTAAAATATTTAATTTCTAATTTATATAGTAATTATAGCCAAAAACAAAATTAAAAGATTAGTAAATCAAATACTATATTATAGATTCTAGTAAAAAAATCTTACTATACAAATTAAACGAATTAAGATATTTTTTATTCATAAACATATATTTGAGAAATAGATCGAAATTAATAGATACAAATAAAATATTTTTGGAAATTATATTTTCCACTCTTATTCTTTATATATATATGTTTCTACCTCATATTTCTTATAAAATAGCTAAGAATAAGCAGTTAAGATTTCAGTAGCAGCAATTTGTTTATTAAATTAGTATACGTGTAGAATTTATGTTATACGAGCCCGCTTAGCTCAGAGGTTAGAGCATCGCATTTGTAATGCGATGGTCATCGGTTCGATTCCGATAGCCGGCCTTTCGCCATTTGTTTGATTTTTTTTTTTTAATACAATTAAATTCTATATATTGTATATATATACAATATATAGAATTGAAGGGCCGGATATTGATATAATTCCTCTAATTATTCTTTGTAATAATTAAGTAAATTTCGATTCATTTATCTTATCACATTTTAATTTCTTTTTAATTTTGGTTTATTAAATTTAATAAAAAAAAAAAAGGGGAGGGTCCTTATGTCGCGTTACAGAGGACCCCGTTAAAAAAAAAAAATACGTCATCTGGGGGCTTTACAGGGACTAACTAATAAAAAGCCTAGAGCCGGAAGCAATCTTAGAAACCAATCGCGCTCGGCAAAAAAGCACAATATCGTATTCGTTTAGAAGAAAAACAAAAATTGCGCTTTCATTAGGGTCTTACCGAACAACAATTACTTAAATAAGTTCTTATTGACGAAAAGCCAAAGGGTCAACAGGTCGGGTTTTACTACAATTACTTTAAATGCGTTTGGATAACATCCTTTTTCGATTGGGTATGGCTTCGACGATTCCTCAAGCCCGCCAATTAGTTAACCATACCTATTTACTAGAATATGGTATAATATGTAACTTCTTTCGAGTCTAAGCTCTTATTCTTATGTATGTGTAAACATGATATATGGACCTTGATCAGGTCCATGCCTACAGGCCTAAAATAAAAATAAATAAAAAATATTTAAGAATTTGTACGAAAATCTCGGGTTAAGATTGATCTAAACCAGTCCATATATATATAATTCAACATGCCAACTATTAAACAACTGATTAGAAACACAAGACAGCCAATCAGAAATGTCACGAAATCCCCCGCTCTTGGAGGATGTCCTCAGCGACGAGGAACATGTACTAGGGTGTATGTGCGACTCGTTCGGATCATGGGCAAGGACAAAAAAAAGAAAGAAAACAATTGATCCAGTATCAATGATCATTACCGGTGAGTAGGAGAAAATAGACTGGAAGAACTCCATTAAATATCTAAAATTAAACAAAAAGATATATCTTTCCATTGGGGTATCAAATGTATGGTTTCCGTTGGTGCAAATCCAATCACCTCAATTATCAATTTAAGATGAGAAAGAATTATCCATTGATAGTAAATGATATCAATTAAGCAGGGGAAATCCTATTTTAAAAAGTCCAAAATTTAGGCCTTATTCTTGTAAGAACGGATTACCAGGGTCAGCTACTCAGCTAATCTTCATAATTAAATACTGTTACTGTATAAGTAGATCTCGTTGTGAAAGACCTAGTACTAGATAATTATGGGTAGAGCCAAAGAGTGTGAACTGTACAAGTTAACAATAACATTGATTAAATGAAGGAGGGGCTCCGGTGTATAGAGAGGATCTCACCGTTTAAGAAGTAACCGTAGAAACGATGGAACCCACTATAATCCATTTATTACTTTTTTATTTTTATTTATTTAATATCTGTTTTTGGTACTTAGTATCAATACAATTTTTATTTCGAAGTGAAATGCCTAGAAAAAATATAGTGGTCGGGAAAGTTGGAGTAGCAAAAGCCATTGGAATTTTTATTTTATACATTGGAAAAATCCGTTTTGTTATTAATAAACTAGGACACGGGGAGGTAATAACTGAAAGAAAGGAAATCAATAAGTTATTTATCAAAGTTTCATTTATTCAATGACCAGAATTAAACGAGGGTATATATCTCGAAGGCGTAGAACAAAAATGCGTTTATTTACATCTACTTTTCACGGGGCTCATTCAAAACTTACTCGAATTATTAATCAACAGAAAACAAGAGCCTTTGCTTCGGCCCATCAGGATAGGGGTAGACAAAAGAGAGATTTTCGCCGTTTGTGGATCACTCGGATAAATACAGTAATTCGAGACAATAAAGTATACTTTAGTTATAGTAAATTAATACACAAACTGTACAAGCAACAGTTGCTTCTTAATCGTAAAATACTTGCACAAATAGGTATATTAAATAAGAGTTGTCTTTATATGATTTCCAATGAGATCATAAAATAACGAGAGTGGAAAGAATCTGTTGGACTGGTTTACATGGAGTTCCCTATAAAATGAACTCTGAAAAGGTAGAGTAGAAATTAGTATTATAAAATATGATAAGGTCGTCAAAAGGAAAATGAAGAAACACGTTTAATAAAAAATATTTCTTCTTCTTCCCCAATTTTTTTTTATTACGACCCCACAATCAAATCGATATTTTCCTATTTTTAAAACAAAAAGAGCGTCAATCCGTATTTGAGTTTGCATTGGAATTTTCTTTGTGATTCAATTTAAGAGTCAGCATATTTTTTTCTGGTTCTACGACCTGAACTTCTAGCAGTTGACTCGCTTCTTTTAACTAGTTTATCATTATTAAGAAAGGGTAACAGAGATAAAATGCGAGCTTGTTTTATAGCAATAGTAATTAATCGCTGTTGTTTTAAGGTCAATCTATTCACCCGTCTAGATAATATTTTTCCTTGTTCGCTAATAAATCGACTAATTAAACTCATGTTTCTATAATCAATTCGATCCCCCGATTGGATCGGAGACAAACGCCTACGAAAAGATCGCTTGGATTTAAGAAAGATTCGCTTGGATTTATCCATGTTTTTTTTAGTTCTTATCCTGAAGATCCCAATCCTATTTCTTAATTCTACATCGGATTTGATCCGATTGAAATAGGATTTAGTTTGTTTATATTTAAAAACATCTATATATATATTAGTATTAGATACCTTGTTATATATTCGATATATCGAATCTGTCATTTTTAATCTTCCTTGTAATGGAAGACTGACACACAGGCGATCAGTTGGATCTATTTCTTTATTTCCCCATGAATCGTATGTTTGTAACAAAAGGGACAAAATTTTCTCAATTCCAATCGACTGGGCGTATTATGTCGATTCTTTTGAGTAATATATCTGGAAATGCCCGTTGATTCCTTAGTAACCTGATTTTTAACACAACTGGTACATTCCAACATCACCGTTACTCGGGCGTCTTTACTCTTGGCCATGAACCTCCTTTGGTTTTTGATTAATTCAATAATTCAATTCTTTAATTTTCCGATCAGAAGCGAGGAAAAAGAACGAAAAAATAAAAAAAGTAATTCGAAATCTAATTATGTAAAAAAGAAGTATTTCGTTACAATCAATCAATATAATATATTAATAAGAATTAATAGTAATAGAATAATTTCGAACTATAAATTTGGAATTTTAAACTGCGGTACAGCATTACATTTTCATTGAAATATCTTGTATTGTATGATATTGTTGCCCCAATCATCCCATTTTAACTCTATTTTTTATTAATTTAATTTTACTTTGAGCCTGACCCCGAGTTCGTAGTTTTACCGAGGGGGAATCCCTCTTTATATTTTATTTAAAAAAAGCTAGAAAAAAAGAGGGGAAGGGATTAGTTACAGATATTTGATTATATCTCTAATCTTCTTCCCCTCTTCCCATATCAATAACTAGAATGAAAAAAAGGGGAATATCAACGCATCCGGAAAAAAACGATTGATCTCTATCAATAAACCTGCTAAAGAACCGAACCATAGAGTACTTACTACCGGTGCCACGGAGAGATATGTTTTTAGATCTCGCATTTTAAATCTTCCTCCTTCTTTATTATTTGTAATAAATAATGGTAATACATATATGACCAGATGTGTATATGTACTTAATGACTGACCGCTTGTATTTGTACGCGGAAGCCCTAACTCAAGTTGAAATGTACAAAATAGATATTAGCTTTCTTAATCTTAAAAGAAAAAAAATACGCCCCTTTATGTTATGACAAAAATTCTCTAAAAATATTAATTTTTCTTTTATGGTAGGTCTCATATTTATTTCATACGTTATATAATAGAAGTCTTTTACAATAATTCTATGATTATATGTTATATGAACCCAAAAAGAAGAAATTACAACGTATTTGTGTATATCAATGGAATAAATAAAGATGTGGAAAACAAAACGGGGATTCTCTACAATGACACTGTAGACCAATTGAAAGGGATGTAGCGCAGTTTGGTAGCGCGTTTGTTTTGGGTACAAAATGTCACGGGTTCAAATCCTGTCATCCCTACCTATTACTTATCTTCTGAACAGTAAAGAGGGATCAATTGAGTTGGACATACCTAAAGTATAATAAATCTTTAATTTTATTTACTTTAATTTTATTTATCGTATATATGCAAGACAGATTGGGGTTACAAAATGTTTATTCTGATAATAAAGCGCTCTTAGTTCAGTTCGGTAGAACGCGGGTCTCCAAAACCCGATGTCGTAGGTTCAAATCCTACAGAGCGTGATTCTGTGTTCTTGTTAGCCGCGCTAGGTCGAAAAGTCTCACGGAAATAATTAAACCAATTTTCATTTGACCTCCCGCGGGTTAAAGTACGTAGAAGTAGGAGGTCAATCAAAAAACGGGTGTTAATTAATCAAAGGTCCAATTGATCACCGCGTCTGTATTGTAAATACGCAGTTACGAATAATCCAGCCAAAGTAATCGGAATTAGACCTAAGACGATTCCAAATAGAAAAACTTCAATCATTTCAATTTGTTTGAAAGGAAAAAGGGGAGGTAATATATATCTTTAAATATCAATCTGTATTGACTATAAAATATCAATGATCAAAAATTGGAAGTTACTACGATAAGGAACTATAGAATATATGAACGATCATAGAAATATTTTTTTTTTATGAATTGTTTGTTTAATTAATTTCAAATAAGTCGTATCTTGCTCAGACCGATAAATAGAACTGAGGTTATAGTCAAAGCTGCTAGTAGAAAACCGAAATAACTAGTTAGAGTAGGCATTAAAAGGCTAAATGAAATATGTTCTTTTTGTACATATATTTAGAAAGCACTTCCCTAAGTTGCAATTTTGGAAAGATACGAGGATAAACAAAAATATCAACTCCTTGAAAGGATAGATTCAATTGAAAGTTTTTGAGTCATCAAGTATTATAGATGATACTAACAAAAATAGAGTAACATAAGTCAAAAATAAATTAATCATCCGGGACATTTACGCATCCCGCAATTGCGAATCAACAGATTCATTGGGCACTCTTGGGTTAAATAAACAAATATACGTATATAACTAATATATAGAATAGTAGAAATTATAAATTAAAGTAATAATTCCGAAATTTTTTATAACTTAATTCAAAAAAAAACTTTCTTTGGGAATAAAATTGGAAAAAATTTGGATCGTTTTTTATTGTATCGAAATATCGAATCTTTTTTTTTCGAACGAATCATTAATTCGGTAGTAGTTCATTCAAATAATCTTGCGATTGAAAATAAAAAAAGATATCCCATGATAAGATCAATCAAAACTCGGTTTTACTTTTTTTATTTTCATATTACAAAGCCCCCTCCTTGTAATTAGTTCAAGAAAGAGCCCTTTACTTTGTTTAGGTCTAATACAATACTGCGTGCATCAGACAATATTGATTATTATTTTATTTATTTGTTGTTCTCTTTCTTTCATGGCCTACTCTCTACTGTTGTTATTTAGTACTTAAAGACTAAC